CCATCGATGAACTGATCGGATTAACCAACCAAAATTAGCTTCAGTCATTATATATTGAACAGAAGCAAAGGCCTCCGTAACGGTCGGACGATAATAAAAAGTCATAGCAAACCCGGTAGCTACTTGTACTAAAAAACAAGTAAGCGTAATTCCCCCTAGACAATAAAATATGTTGACGTGAGGAGGAACATATTTACTAGTTATATCATCGGCAATTGCCTGAATCTCAAGACGTTCTTCGAACCAATCATAGATTTTATTGAGATAGGTAAATCAAGGGGACCCCCCCGGAGAACCGTATATGAAAATTTCATCTCGTACGGCTCAAACAGAAACACCCAAATACTAGTTCTAACGGATGTGTGTAATATAAAGTTTGAAATTTATTAATTCTATGATTTATGATTCAATTTTTTTTTGAAGATACTAAAGAATAAAAATCCGAAAGCTCTTCTTTGTGGTTATAATGCCAAAAAATCAAGTCGGCTCATTCGTCTATATATTGATCGTTATAGGCCTCTTGAATCTTCTATTTACCTATTTTCTTTGGTGTTATTTATGTGTAATGCGGCTTTACTGCTGTTTTCTTTATTATTGATAGGAATTCTCTTGTTAAGACCCTATGAATTGATTAAAACCTCAGATTCATACTAAAACCACGATGATTCAATAAAACCCTTTCAAACTAAGTCTAAGTCCCAAAATTCCCTGAGTAAGAACCATTGGATCATCACTTATTCAATGAATAGATATAATGACTAAAAATCCAAACCAAAGAAACCTTTGTTTTGTCCTTTGATCAAAATAAGCATAAACGAAAGTTTGAAAGAATAAAAATATTTCTATTTATAACTTCTAACTCTTTGAAAAAATTTTTTGAAGTCCGGACACGAGGTCTGACTATTAAGTATGAATCATAGTTCTAATAGTAATCTATTTCATATAGTCCGTGCTCCAGATACTAGAATGAATATCCGACGAAGTAAAACCATCTCTATCAAGATGACAGACCCATTCTCTGTACTATCCATAGGATCATTTATACCAAGTCACACACTCATATTCCGGAAATACAGAAACAAAGAAATTCCACGGTCAAACTACCAAAATAGAATGGGATAAAAATCAGAAACCTAAACGCTTCACTTTGTATTGAAAAAGCCAGTTAATGGTTCTTGTGAATCTAATTCATTGAAATTCCATCCAGTAAAATGGAAGAATTATAAATCTCCAAAATAATAGATAGGAATATCGCGAATAGAGCCATTGCGAGACCCATCAAAGGAGTAGTTCCCCACCCAGGAGCTACTTTACCATATTCTGAATTCAATGGTTTCAATAAACTCCCCGCATTAGTTCGTTTTGGGCGGCCAGATCTAGAACTACCTTCAACGGTTTGTGTAGCCATAATATTTTATATTCAGTAAGATCTGTTGACTTTGTATACCATTCCGTTGTAAATAAATGATCTTATCATAGATCCATTGTGGTCTTAAAACTTTATAATGTCTTAAAACTATATAATCATGGAAACAGCAACCCTAGTTGCCATCTTTTTATCTGGTTTACTTGTAAGTTTTACTGGGTACGCCTTATATACTGCTTTTGGGCAACCCTCTCAACAACTAAGAGATCCATTCGAGGAACACGGGGACTAGTTGAAGTACGGATCCTCCCAATATTGGGAGGATCCGTACTTCAATTGAGATAATGACAAATCATTTCACCTTTTTAGTTGGAACTTTAGGCGGGTCTCGAAAAAAGATAGCGAAAAAAATTATTCCTAGAGTTGAGACTAAAAGGAATGTATAAACCAATGCTTCCATAGATTCGATCGTGATTTACAATTATAGCTTCCATACCTGTTTATTTGGGATCGTCTCCCGGATAAATAAAGAACAAGAGTCAAAGAAAAGGCAGTGATTCAAATCAAGATTTATCTGGTACCCCATCTAAAAATCACAAAAAGAAAATCAAAATGAAAAGTAACAAGTAACAAAGCATATTGTATCAGACTACTTGTCTTCTTGTAGTTGGATCTCCAAGTTTTTGGAATGCTCCAAATTCCACTTGAGCATCTAAATCTGGATCAATACCAGCAAAAACATCTCGAAACAAGGTTCTAGCACCATGCCAAATGTGTCCGAAGAAGAAGAGCAAAGCAAACGAAGCATGTCCAAAAGTAAACCAACCCCGTGGACTGCTACGAAAAACACCATCGGATTTCAAAGTAGCACGATCTAATTCAAAAATCTCACCCAATTGAGCACGTCTAGCATATTTTTTCACAGTAGCGGGATCGCTATAACTGACTCCGTTGAGTTCGCCACCATAGAACTCGACAGTTACACCTACTTGTTCGACACTATATTTAGATTCCGCCCTTCTAAAAGGAACATCGGCTCTAACAATTCCGTCTCCGTCTACCAAAACAACCGGAAATGTTTCAAAAAAAGTAGGCATACGACGTACAAAAAGTTCGCGCCCCTCTTTATCTCTAAAGATAGGATGTCCTAACCACCCAACAGCTATTCCATCCCCGTTGTCCATTGAGCCCGCTCTGAATAACCCCCCCTTTGCCGGATTATTGCCGATGTAATCATAAAAAGCTAGTTTTTCGGGAATTTTAGACCAAGCTTCAGATAAACTTTGATTTTCAGCCAACCCAGCACCAATTCTTCGATATATTTCTTGTTGGAAGTATCCTTGATCCCATTGATAACGAGTGGGACCAAATAATTCAATCGGGGTAGTTGCTGAACCATACCACATAGTTCCAGCAACTACAAAAGCGGCAAAAAAGACAGCAGCAATACTACTGGAAAGGACGGTTTCAATATTTCCCATACGTAATCCTTTGTATAGGCGTTGAGGTGGACGTACACTAAGATGGAATAGACCCGCCAATATGCCCAAGGTCCCTGCTGCAATATGATGAGAGGCTATTCCTCCCGGAACAAAAGGATCAAAACCCTCCACACCCCACGCTGGATTTACGGATTGTACCCTTCCAGTTAGTCCATAAGGATCGGACACCCATATTCCAGGACCATACAATCCTGTTACATGAAATGCACCAAAACCAAAGCAAGCCACCCCTGATAGAAATAAATGAATTCCAAAGATCTTAGGCAAATCCAAAGAGGGTTTTCCTGTACGTTCATCAGTAAATATTTCTAGATCCCAATACACCCAATGCCAGATAGCTGCCAAAAAGCACAAGCCCGAAAACACAATATGTGCCCCGGCCACACCTTCGTAACTCCAAATACCCGGATTCGTTACAGTACCCCCTGTGATACTCCAACCGCCCCATGAATTGGTTATTCCTAAACGAGTCATGAAGGGTATAACGAACATACCCTGTCTCCACATTGGATCAAGAACAGGATCAGAAGGATCAAAAACTGCTAATTCGTATAGAGCCATCGAACCGGCCCAACCAGCAACCAGAGCTGTATGCATTATATGGACAGAAATCAAACGACCGGGATCATTCAATACGACGGTATGAACACGATACCAAGGCAAACCCATGGAAATACCCCTTTATCAATGAAAAATAGACACAATGTAACTTTATTGCATTGGAAAAAACTATGCTGTGGACCCTCTTTTTAGTGGATTATCTTGGGGAAAGAATTAATATTTGTTTGATTTGTTTGATTCTTTTCAATTACTTTTAGTAATAATGAAACTATTTTGTTTGTAGGAACAAAAAGAAGCAGATCTATTCTACACCCGATAAGTACCAATACGCAATGGTAGGGGAGTTGATACCATTTTATATGAGTGAATGTATATATATATTTGTTCATCATTCAAAGGACTTATTTGTAATAATTTTCCTTTATTCATTTTGTCTTCTTTATCTTTTTTTATGAACTTAGTCAATCTATGGATAAAATATGATAAAGGCCAATATTAGTAGGACACTAAATCCATTGTTACGCTTTCACATCAAAGTGAGATATAGTACTTAATTTTTCTTTTATTTAATGCCTATTGGTGTTCCAAGAGTACCTTTTCGAAGTCCTGGAGAGGAAGATGCATTGTGGATTGACATATAGTGCGACTTGTCAGATATATTGGGTCATATGGTATTTCCCCATTCTCTTCCCCGATCGAGATATCCTCCCCTTCGCCCAAGAAAGATTGATTGAATTATCAAAAATTTGGAGCGTGAAGTTCAATTAGATCCATTTTTTCGGGAGGGTATACAGATTAATATTATCAATTAGAATAATTTATGGTTATCTTGGTTAGGCCAATAAAATGAAGTATCCAGGCTCCGTTTAGAAAAAAACCGGTAATAAATCTATTTATGATTACTATTTCTATCATATTCTATTTCTTTATATATTTATAATAGACGTGATCTCAAACTGTTAATCAATCGAGTAATATGATGAATGCATTGAATATCTGTTGTAAGACATGAAATAAATTGTAAAAAGGAAGTCATAGCAAAAGGACGTGGTATTGGGGCATTTGTCATATATGTGCAAATCCAAATCGGGCGGATCTTTACTCGGAGTAGAGCATAAACCTAAAAAAATTGAAGAAGCCCATTCAGGAACAAGAAAATTACATCGCGATTGAGATTGTATCTCGATGAAACAATACATCAATGAAAAGTTAGTTAGATAAATTTAGTAATTTTTTTTATAGATAAACAAAACAGGCCAAAACCCATCTTTTTTGAAAAATGAAAGAAAAGCCCCTTTTTATAAGTTAAAAGCCTGGTATGAAAAAAAAAAAAAATAAAAGAAAGCGCTAGAATCTACATCTACACATTGATTCTTTTTTTTTTTTTCGTTATTTTTGTTGAACCGTATGCATCAAAAGGTGCATGTACGGTTTCTAAGGGATACAACTTTATCCCAATCAACCGACTTTATCGAGAAAGATTACTTTTTTTAGGCCAAGGGGTTGATAGCGAGATCTCGAATCAACTTATTGGTCTTATGGTATATCTCAGTATAGAGGATGATACCAAAGATCTATATTTGTTTATAAATTCTCCTGGCGGATGGGTAATACCCGGAGTAGCTATTTATGATACTATGCAATTTGTGCGACCAGATATACAGACAATATGCATGGGATTAGCCGCTTCAATGGGATCTTTTATTCTGGTCGGAGGAGAAATTACCAAACGTCTAGCATTCCCTCACGCTTGGCGCCAATGAGTTTTTTATTTGATTTGAGAGAAAAAAGAAGACTATGCCTTCGCGCTATATGAAATATGAATATTAAGTAATAATAGCATGGCACTTCGAATTCGATATGATAAATTTTTTTAACCCTTAAATTATGTATCGAAAGAGTAGTATGAGATAAAAGGTATTTCCGATTTTATCTAATCTATCGGGAGGCCTATTTCAGCGTCACAAACTTTTTTGTTTTCACGCCGGGAGGCTCTTAACAATATTTAGGTTATGAAAGAATATGAAAATAAAAAAAATCTTGTTTTTTTATTTGAAAAAAAAAAAAAAAAGAAACTTTGGGATTGCTAAATAACAGACGAAATAAATATATAAAGCAACGGAGCCATCATAGTATTTTTGAACTACTCCAAAAACAAAAAGAAGGGTGGTTATTGGATCATTTACCAACCCGAGTCTGATAGACCCTATATTTAATTTATTTGATATTTAAGTAAGGTAAAAACGAATTCCATTATAGAGCCGTATGCAATGCGTAAAAGATGCCTGTACGGTTGTTCAATTCTATATTTTATTATTCTTTATCTCTTCACCTTATCATCATGCGAGATAGAATAAACATTTATTATGTTATATCATCAGGGTAATGATCCATCAACCTGCTAGTTCTTTTTATGAGGCACAGACGGGAGAATTTATCTTGGAAGCGGAAGAACTTTTGAAGCTGCGCGAAACCGTCACAAGGGTTTATGTACAAAGGACAGGCAAACCCTTATGGGTTGTATCCGAAGATATGGAAAGAGATGTTTTTATGTCAGCAACAGAAGCCCAAGCTCATGGAATTGTTGATCTTGTAGCGACTGAATAAAAAAGAAAAAATAACAAAAATTTCAGACGAATTGGTGATTTGAGATTTTATCTTCTTACCGGATTTAATATTCTATTCATTAATCTATTAATATAGAAATAAAATAATTCATAATCATCCGGTTAAGATCGATCTAAACCAGCCCATTATGTATATGATTCAATATGCCAACTATTAAACAACTTATTAGAAACACAAGACAGCCAATCAGAAATGTCACGAAATCCCCCGCTCTTGGGGGATGTCCTCAGCGACGAGGAACATGTACTAGGGTGTATGTGCGACTCGTTCAGATCATGGGCTAGGACAAAAGAAAGAAAACAATTGATCCAGTATCAACGATCAGTACCAGTGAATAGACTAGAATGGAAGAACTCCATTCAATATCTAAAAATCAAAAAGATCTATCCTTCTATTGTGGTATCAAATGTATGGTTTCCGTTGGTGCAAATCCAATTAACTCCGTTTTAAATTTAAGATGAGAAAGAATTCTCCATTGATAGCAAATGATATCCATTAAGCAGGGGAAATACTATTTTAAAAAGCAGAAAAATTATGCCTTACTCTTGCAAGAACGGACTAACAGGGTCAGCTACTCAGCTAATCTTCATAATTAAATACCGTTACTGTATAAGTAGATCTCATTGTGAAAGACCTCGTACTGGATAATTATGGGTAGAGCCAAAGAGTGTGAACTGTACAAGTTAACAATAACATTGATTAAACGAAAGAAGGGCTCCGGTGTATAGAGAGGACCTCACCGTTTAAGAAGTAACCATAGAAACGATGGAACCCACTATATCCATTTATATTTACTACTTTTATGTGTTTTTGATACCTAATATCAATACAATTTTTTTCTAGGCATTTCACCTAGAAAAAAAAAAAAAAAATCGTGGTCGGGAAGGTTATAGTAGCAAAAGCCATTGGAATTTAAATTTTATACATTGGAAGAATCCGTTTTGTTATTAATAGACTAGGATACGGGAAGGGAATAACTGAAAGAAAGGAAATCGATTAGTTATTCATCAAAGTTTCATTTATTCAATGACCAGAATTAAACGAGGGTATATAGCTCGAAGACGTAGAACAAAAATTCGTTTATTTGCATCAACCTTTCGAGGGGCTCATTCAAGACTTACTCGTACTATTACTCAACAGAAAATAAGAGCTTTGGTTTCGGCTCATCGGGATAGAGGTAGACAAAAGAGAGATTTTCGTCGGTTGTGGATCACTCGGATAAATGCAGTAATTCGCGAGAATAAAGTATACTTTAGTTATAGTAAATTTATACACAATCTGTACAAGAGACAGTTACTTCTTAATCGTAAAATACTTGCACAAATAGCTATATTAAATAAGAGTTGTCTTTATATGATTTCCAATGAGATCATAAAATAAAGAGATTGGAAGGAATCCGTTGGAATAGTTTAAATGGAGTTCCCTGGAGAATGAACTCTGGGAAGGTAGAGTAGAAATTAGTATGATAAAATATGATAAAGTCATCAAAATGAAGAAAGACGTTAAATAAAAAATATTTATTCCTCTTCTCCCATTTTTTTTCTTACGACAGGACATTTCGATTTTACGATTTTTCGAACAAAAAAAAAACGTCAATCCGCATTTGAGTTTGGATTGGAATTTTATTTTGATTCAATTCAATTGAAGAGTCAACCTATTTTTTTTCTGGTTCTAAGACCAGCAGCTCTAGCGGTTGACTCGCTTCTTTCAAATTGTTTCTCATTATTAAGAAAAGGTAACGGAGATAAAATACGAGCTTGTTTTATAGCAATAGTAATTAATCGTTGTTGTTTTAAGGTCAATCTATTCACCCGTCTAGATAATATTTTTCCTTGTTCGCTAATAAATCGACTAATTAAACTCATGTTTCTATAATCAATTCGATCCCCCGATTGGATCGGAGGCAAACGCCTACGAAAAGATCGCTTAGATTTAAGAAAGATTCGCTTGGATTTATCCATGGTTTGTTTATTCCTTATCCTGAAAATCCCAATCCTATTTCTTAATTCTACATCATCTTTGATCCGATCGAAATAGGATTTGGTTTGTTTCTATTTATTTGTTTATATTTATTTCTATTTAAATAAATTCAAAAATAAATTATATATATATATTGTTATATATAATATGTAATTTTTCATCTTCCTTGGAAGACTGACACACGAGCGATCGGTTCGATCTATTTCTTTATCTCCCCATGAATCGTATGTTTGTAACAACAGGGACAGAATTTTCTCAATTCCAATCGACTAGGCGTATTGTGTCGATTCTTTTGAGTAATATATCTGGAAATGCCCATTGATTCCTTATTAACACGATTTCGAACACAACTGGTACATTCCAAAATAACCGTTACTCGGACATCTTTACCCTTAGCCATGAACCTCCTTTGGTTTTTGATTCACTCAATTCTTTAATTTTCCGACCCGAAGAAGAAAGGACACAAAAATAGAAGCAGGTAACTCGAAATCAAATTATGAAAGAAATATTTTGTTGCAATCAATATCAATATAGTAATAAATAATAAGTAATATAATTATTTCTAACTATATTTATAATTTTTAATTGCCGTACAGTATTTCATTTTCAGTTAAGTATCTTGTATGATATTGTTGCCCCAACCACCGCATTTCCATTCTATTATTAATTTGAGCCTGAGCCCGAGTTCATAGTTTCACTGAGGGTGAAACCGCTTTTTCTTTGTTTTTTTTTTTTTTTTTAGAAAGAATAAGTAAAAAAAGAAAAAAAGAAAAAACAAAGAAAAAAAGAAGGGAGGGGTAGGGATTAGTTACAGATATTTGATTGTATCTCTAATCTTCTTCCCCCTTCCCATATCAATAGCTAGAATGAAAAAAAGGGGAATATCAACGCATCCGGAAAAAAACGATTGATCTCTATCAATAAACCTGCTAAAGAACCGAACCATAGAGTACTTACTACCGGTGCCACGGAGAGATATGTTTTTAGATCTCGCATTTTAAAAACTCCTCTTTCTGTATTCGTTATTGTAATTTTATTGTAATTTGTAATACATAATGGTAATACATATATGACCGGATGTGTATATGTAGTTAATGACTTACCACTTGTACGCGGAGTTCCTAATTCAAATTGAAATGTACAAAATAGATATTTATTAAAAGAAAAAAATACGTCCATTTCCGCCTTAAATTCCAAAAAAATATTAATTTTTTGTGGTAGATTTCATATTTATTTCATACTTTATATAAGTCTTTTACCATATTATATGTTTGTTATATGATATATGAGACCAAAAGGAAGAAGGAAGAAATGATAAGATAGTTTGTGTATATCAATGTAGGAAATAAAGATGTGGAAAACAAGACAGGGATTCTCTACAATGACACTGTAGACCAATTGAAAGGGATGTAGCGCAGTTTGGTAGCGCGTTTGTTTTGGGTACAAAATGTCACGGGTTCAAATCCTGTCATCCCTACCTATTACTTATCTTCTGAGCAGTAACGAGGGATCAATTGAGATCAATTAATAAAATTGTACATACATAATTAAATAAATATTTCATTTTTATTTTTTATAGTATATATATATGCAAGATAAATTGGGGTTACAAAATATTTATTGTGATAATAAAGCGCTCTTAGTTCAGTTCGGTAGAACGTGGGTCTCCAAAACCCGATGTCGTAGGTTCAAATCCTACAGGGCGTGATTCTGTGTTCTTGTTAATCGCGGGAGGTCAAAATTACACTAAAATAATTGAGCAGCAACCTAAATTTGACCTCCCGCGGATTAAAGGAAGTAGGAGGTCAATAAAAAACGAGATGTTAATTAATCAAAGATCCAACTGATCACCACGTCTGTATTGTAAATAGGCAGTTACGAATAATCCAGCCAAAGTAATAGGAATTAGACCTAAGACGATTCCAAATAGAAGAACTTCAATCATTTCAATTTGTTTGAAAGG